CTAAGAAACTGAAAGAAACCTCAGAAACGGAAGAAAGAAAGGAAGAAAGCGATGTAGAAACAACTTACGAAACGAAGAAGACTAAACAGGAACAAGAGGGATCCGCCGAAGAAGACAAAGATAGCCCAGTTTACGAGAATTCTTATCTTGATACCCATCAAGATAAGTGGGAATTGGGAAAACTTAAAGAAGAGAAAAATGAAAAAAATGATTTCTGGTTTGAAAAACCTATTGTAACTTTTCAAATTTATAAAATAAAAAAATGAATAAAAAGATTAATACATAAGATAAATACAAGAATAGATAAGACGAGACTCGCCCCCCCCCCATATATTTGATTCCCTCCCCCATAAAGAAACTGGCAAGGCCAACCCCGTTTGTAATTCCATCAATTATATGTCTATCAAAAAACTGAATTAGTTCGGCTAATCTTCTTATACCCACAGTTAAAATCCTAGTATAAAAAGTATCTATGTAACCACGATTATATGACCACTTGTATATCACATTTTTTACTCGGTCCAAAAGAATTCTCTTGGGTCCCTTCTTTACAAATGAATTGACTAAGTCTAAATTCTGGATATATGAATAAACAGATCCATATAAAATAGATGCTATAAATAATCCCAAAAGGGCTATACTTACTGAAAAAAATGCATTTTTCAAAAAATCATACCAATCCGAGGAATCATTCGAATTTGGGTGTAAAAAATTTGTGGACGGAGTTAACCATTTCGATAATAGATCAAAATCTATTACTCCTCGATTAAAATCAATTCCGATTGATCCGACAAATAAAGTAAATAGTACCAATACAAGCAGAGGAAATAACATAGTATTGTCGGACTCGTGAGGATAGGTGTAAGTATATTTATTTCTAAAGTTAGTACTAAAGTATCGTATTCCATTTTTTACATTATCATCAATTTGATATGTATCTTTTGAAAAAAAGGAGACCTTATTATTCATTGTTGATAAAAGGAAATTTCTATTGATTACTTTAGGTGCTTCTTTTCCCCATAAAGATATTGAATAGAAAGAACTATTTTTTGTGCTACTGTAATTTTGAAAATGAATACGCAAATGTCCATCAAAGGTAAGTAAATACATCCGAAACATATAAAATGCAGTTAATCCTGCTGTAAGAGAAGCTATTATTGCAAAAATTGGTGAATACAACCAACTATCATTAAGAATTTCGTCTTTGGACCAAAAACAAGCAAGAGGTGGAATACCACAAAGAGAGAGTGTACCTAATAAAAAAGCAATTCTTGTAATTGGAACATATTTTGTTAAACCTCCCATAAGAACCATATTTTGACTTTTATCTGGCGAATATCCAACAACGGGTTCCATTGAATGAATAATGGATCCAGATCCCAAAAACAATAAAGCTTTCGAATAGGCATGAGTTATCAAATGGAATAAAGCGGTTCGATAAGAACCTATACCTAGAGCTAACATAATATAACCCAATTGAGACATTGTAGAATAAGCTAAACTTCTTTTAATGTCTCTTTGAGCAAGAGCCAAAGTAGCTCCTAATAGTACTGTTATTACGCCTATTAAAGAAATGAGATTCATTATGTAAGGTATAATTATGAAAAGAGGAAGAAGCCGAGCTACAAGAAAAATTCCCGCTGCCACCATAGTAGCAGCATGTATAAGAGCCGAAATGGGAGTGGGCCCTTCCATAGCATCGGGTAACCATATGTGAAGGGGGAATTGTGCGGATTTGGCAATTGCACCGACGAATAAAAAAGAAGCACACAGAGTAGCAAATAAAGAATCTACTCCATTATTATGAACCAAGTTATTAACTATTTCGAACAAATCCCGAAATTCTAAACTACCGGTTATCCAATAAAGTCCTAAAATTCCTAATAATAAACCAAAATCCCCTATGCGATTGGTTACAAAAGCTTTTTGACAAGCACTTGCCGCAATTGGTCGTGCGAACCAAAAACCTATTAATAAATACGAACACATTCCTACAAGTTCCCAAAAAACATAAATTTGTATCAAATTCGAACTAGTAACTAATCCCAACATAGAAGTATTGAAAAAACTCATATAAGCAAAAAATCTCAAATATCCTTGATCGTGAGACATATAATTGTCACTATAAATAAGAACCGTGATTCCAACAGTAGTAATTAATATTGACATAATAGAAGTAAGTGGATCGATCAAGTGTCCGAACTCTAAAGAAAAATCATTATTGACGGTCCAAGACCATAGATATTGATAGATAAAATTTCCATTTATTTGTTGAATAGCCAGATTGGCCGAAAATACCATAGCTATACTTAGCATCAAAACACTCGGAAAAGCCCACATACGGCGAATATTTTTTGTAGCTGTCGGAATAAGCAAAAGTCCGAATCCTATTAACATAGTAACTGGAAATGGAAGAAAAGGTATTATCCATGCATATTTATACGTATGTTCCATAAAAAAAAGAAATTTTCATTTTTTTTTTTCTTCTAATTGTTTCCGATTCACTAATTCTTGTCACGTTCGAAAAGAACAATAAAAAAATCAACAAAAAAGATACGAAAAACTCAAATTTTTTTTTTTGATTTTTAATTATTCTTACTTTTCTCAGATATTGGAAATATTCAAAAAGTTATAATTGGTTAGTCAAATGATATGACCAAATAGTTAGGTAAAAGTAATTACTTAGTTAAAAACTTTATCAACTAAAGAAAGATATTTATTAAAACGAGGAATATGAGATTTTGAACTATTCTACGACTATATTACCATTCTATTATGGTAATATATAACCATATCATATACTATAGTATAGTAAGTAAAAACAATTATACCAAAACAGTGGAATATGGATCATAATATGTATCAATAAATCGACTAAAAAAAAAAAGACCTAATTATTCTAATGAATTTATTTGTAGTAATTACCTAATTCATTGCGAAATTGATTTATTGGATTCCAATCCAATAAAAAAGTATCAGAAATCTTATATTTCTAATACCTTTTACTTCGTATAGAATTGAAATAAAAAATAACTGAAAATTGAAGTTCCTCTTTTTAGGTAATGGAATGTCTTGTTTAACATATTAACTACTAGTTGTAGTTGAAGTTTGAACTTCAATTTAGATACGGCACTATGAGCTTATTCAATTACAACTAATAGTCATAAAAATGCCTTTTCAAATTTCCCCTTTCTTTCTTCCATTTTTTCTCTAATATGTTATATATGTGACATGCATGTATATATTTATATCATGTATATATTTTTATATTTTAAATAATATATTTGTATTGTAATTGTATGTTGTTATGTTATGAAAAAACTATTATCGTATTATCGACGGAATTAAGTTAAGTATAGAAAATGACTAAAAAGAACCGTCCATTTTGAGCAATAAATGTCTTTCACATACAACAATAAAAATGAGTAACTCTTTTTTTTGAATGGCAGTTCCAAAAAAACGTACTTCTATATCAAAAAAACGTATTCGTAGAAATATTTGGAAGAAAAAGGGATATTTAGCTGCAATAAAAGCTTTTTCTTTAGCAAAGTCAATTTCTACCGGAAATTCAAAAAGTTTTTTTGTGCGACAAACAGGTAAGAAAATCTGAAAATGATCTGAGAATAATCTGAATTTCTATAGCCAGAAGAACTTTCAATAAATTTTTCATATTTAAAAATTCCCATTAACAAATGTATTTGTATTGAACTCCTCGAGACAAGATTAGTTAGAACTAACCACTATGATATGTGGAATAAGAATTCCTCTGTCTGTCGGTTCTAGTTCTAAGTATTATTTTTTTTTTTCATTCGAATTTTTATTCGAATCTATTTAATATCTTTTTTAATTCGTAAGATGGGTTTTTCCTATGAATTTTCTTTTCACAATAGAAAAATCTTTGTGAAAAGAAAATTCAAAATGCAATTCTGATGATATTGAAACTCTTTTGTTTTTTTATATACTTAACTCAAGACCGAATTGGATTGATAAATTTTATTATAAATTAGAAATTATGTACACAACAAACAACAAAGAATATTATATTAAGTATTTCTATTAATAGTTAATTAATACTTAATGATACTAAGAAAAGTATTGAAATTGTTAGAAAAATTTCTCCATTTTAGTAATGAAATTGGAATCCATATGAAATTTAATTTATTTTGTTTGAATCTGCGAAATCAGATAAATGAAAAACAAATAAAATAAATAGAACGAAAAAACCGAAAAAAGGAGAACAGTTCTTAGTTTCTATTTCGACCGAAAACAAAACTTTTAAGTTCCAAGGGTTTCGGAAGAACTTAGTATATAGCTTAGTATATAAATAGTACGTAAAAGTAAGTCGATTGTGAAAACTGAAGCTACGTACGATGAGACTAACTAAGAATTATTGAAAATTCAAAGATGAATTTTTTGAAACTCTTATTCATCCGTTATAATATTTCCTAAACTATATTGAATTGTTGAATCTAGATCTAGACGATTCAACATAAATTGACTATTATTATTTCAAGTCAGCCGCTATGGTGAAATTGGTAGACACGCTGCTCTTAGGAAGCAGTGCTAGAGCATCTCGGTTCGAGTCCGAGTGGCGGCAGGATCTATAGGGGATACAATAGATCCTATAATGTATTTAATTCCCGATTTCAATTCTGTAATGGGACCCCTTTTATGTATGATATTTTCGACTTTAGAACATATATTAACTCATCTCTCTTTTTCAATCATTTTAATTGTGATTACGATTCATTTTATGACCTTATTAATTCACGAAGTCATAGGGTTGCACGATTCGTTGGAAAAGGGAATGATAGTTACTTTTTTCTCTATAACAGGATTATTAATTACTCGTTGGATTTCTTCGAGACATTTTCCATTAAGTAATTTATACGAGTCATTAATCTTCCTTTCATGGAGTTTTTCCATTATTCATATTGTTTCCAAGATATGGAATCATAAAAATGATTTAAGCGCAATAACCGCCCCAAGTGCTATTTTTACCCAAGGTTTCGCGACATCGGGTCTTTCAAGTGAAATGCATCAATCGTCAATATTAGTGCCCGCTCTACAATCTCAGTGGTTAATGATGCACGTAAGTATGATGTTATTGAGCTATGCAGCTCTTTTATGCGGGTCGTTATTATCAGTTGCTTTTCTAGTCATTACATTTCGAAAAAACATAGATATTTTTTGTAAAAGCAAAATTTTCTTAATTAAGTCATTTTTCTTTGGAAAGATCGAATACTTGAATGAAAAAAAAAGTATTTTTAAACATCCTTCTTTTCTTTCATTTCGAAATTATTACAAATATCAATTAACTCAACATTTGGATTATTGGAGTTATCGTGTCATTAGTTTAGGGTTTACCTTTTTAACTATAGGTATTCTTTCTGGAGCAGTATGGGCTAACGAAGCATGGGGATCTTATTGGAATTGGGACCCCAAAGAAACTTGGGCATTTATTACTTGGACCATATTCGCGATTTATTCACATACTAGAACAAATCAAAGTTTGCAAGGTACGAATTCGGCATTTGTAGCTTCTATAGGATTTCTTATAATTTGGATATGCTATTTTGGGATCAATCTATTAGGAATAGGTCTACATAGTTATGGTTCATTCACATTAACGTCTAATTGAATAAATTCCATTGAGGAATACATAAGAACATCGTCTCATATATAACGAAAATTTGTGCGAGTTTTTGAGAACCGTTTGAATCAAGGAATCATTCAAACGGTTCTCAAAAACTCGGAATTCATCTTATTACAATTCTAATTCACTTTATTTTTTTGCGTTGTACATCAAATGATTTTTAAAATCTTAAAATTCCAAATTAGAGGGCTTTGCCTTCTGTCTCATTAATGAAAACTATCTATGAAAATAATTCAATAGAATAGCTTGTACCTTGTCAACTGATAGCGAGAGAACGAAATCAGGATAAATACCAATCCCTATTATGGGCAAAAAGATACAGATCGAAACAAATAATTCTCGTGGTCCAGAATCTACAAAATTGGAGTTTGGAACATTGAATAGTTTGTATCCATAGAACATCTGACGTAACAGAGATAATAAATAAATAGGAGTTAATATCATTCCAATTGCCATTACAAAAGTAATTATCATTTTGGACATTAAAAGATATTTTTGGCTGGTAATTATTCCCAAAAATACCACTAATTCCGCAATAAAACCACTCATTCCTGGCAATGCAAGAGAAGCCATCGAGAAACTACTAAACATGGTAAATGTTTTTGGCATTGGGATAGATATCCCCCCCATTTCGTCAAGATAAACCAGATGTATTCTATCACAACTTGTTCCTACCAAGAAAAAAAGTGCAGCACCTATAAATCCATGAGAGAGTATTTGTAAAAGGGCTCCGTTCAGTCCCATGGCGGTTATAGAACCAATTCCTATAATTATGAAACCCATGTGAGATACGGAAGAATAGGCTATTCTTTTTTTTAAATTGCGTTGACCAAAAGAGGTTGAGGCTGCATAGATTATTTGCGTTGTCCCTACTATCACCAACCAGGGAGAAAGTATAGAATGGGCATGCGGTAATAATTCCATATTGATCCTAATCAATCCATATGCTCCCATTTTTAATAAGATTCCGGCTAGAAGCATACATGTACTGTAATGTGCTTCTCCGTGGGTATCTGGTAGCCATGTATGTAGAGGTATAATCGGCGATTTGACAGCAAAAGCAATAAGGAAACCTAAATATAATATGATTTCTAATGTCACAGGATATGACTGATTAGCTAATCTTTCAAAATCCAATGTTGGTTCATTGGAACCGTATAAACCCATACCCAGAACTCCTATTAAGAGAAAAATGGAACCTCCCGCAGTGTACAAAATAAATTTTGTAGCCGAGTACAAACGTTTCTTTCCTCCCCACATGGATAAAAGTAAGTAAACAGGAATTAATTCTAACTCCCACATGATGAAAAAAAGTAAAAGGTCTCGAGAGGAAAATAATCCTATTTGACCGCTGTACATTGCTAACATCAGGAAATAGAACAATCGTGAATTTCGAGTGACCGGCCAAGCTGCTAAAGTAGCTAAAGTGGTGATAAATCCTGTCAGTAAAATAGGTCCTATGGAAAGTCCGTCGATTCCCAGTCTCCAGTGAGAATCAAAAATTTTTATCCATTTAGAATCCTCTTCCAATTGAATTAATGGATCGTCGAATTGGAAATGATAACAGAACACATAGGTTGTTAGAAGGAGCTCTAATAAACATATACATATAGTATACCAGCGAAAAACCTTATTCCCCCTATGAGGAAGAAAGAAAATTGAGGAACCCGCGAATATTGGCAAAACTACAAGTATTGTTAACCAAGGGAAATAACTCGTGATAAAGACAAGATGCGTTTTGACCAAAAAAAAACCCGTACTCGAGAAAATATATTATTCCGAGCACGGGCCTTTGTCGATAAAAAGGAATCAAATGATTCGAGTGGAATTTTTTATAACCTATTAATAAGATAGACCCATGCTGCGGGTTGTTTCATGCCATAAATAAACACGGACACTCAAAAAATCTGTTGGACAAGCGGATTCACATCTCTTACAACCTACACAGTCTTCGGTTCTTGGTGCGGAAGCAATTTGCTTAGCTTTACATCCGTCCCAGGGTATCATTTCCAATACATCTGTAGGACAGGCTCGTACACATTGAGTACACCCTATACATGTATCATAAATTTTTACTGAATGTGACATTGGGTCTATAAATTCGAGTTTTGAATATAAAAAATTCTCGATCTGGTAAAGTCAAATAAGTAGTAAATGAATTAGATATTTATATTGTAAATATTATAGATACCAGACGAATCAATGGTTTATCAAAAAAATCTTAAGAATCAATATATTTCTAAATCTGTTCATGAGAAAGGACCAAGATACTTCGATTTCCATTTCAACAACCATGATCATATGAGTCACACATGTGACATGTGACTTCACAATGGCCAACAGACATTCAATATTTTAATAGAGAAATATATTCCTTATGATATATTATTATATAGAAATATAATAAATGATTTAATTTATATAATTATATCAAATTTGTTATTCATATAAATATATTATGTCTTTATTTATATGATAATTATGACTAATTATTCAACAAATTCGATTGATTGATACGAGTTGATTTTCTGTTACGATAGATCGACGAAACAATAGCTAGCCCAATAGCTGCTTCTGCGGCCGCAACGGCTATAACAAAGATTGAGAAAATGTCTCCTTTTAATTGGCGACTATCAAATATATCAGAAAATGTTACCAAATTAATATTAACCGAATTTAGTATAAGCTCAAGACACATAAGTGCTCTAACCATGTTTCGACTTGTGATCAATCCATAGATACCGATAGAAAACAAATAAACGCTTAAAAAAAGTACATGTTCGAACATCATTGAATAACTCCTCATCAATCTCGATTCATTTCAATATGAACAACAATTCAACCGATTTGATTGGCTAGAATCGAGCAATTAGAGAAAAAAGAGAATATTTATTGACAGTAGATTAAACTAAAAACTTTTCCTTTAAAATTGGATTTGAAATTTCTAATAATTTTTTGTTAATTCTAAGTATTTATTATTGACGAGCCATAGTAATTGCACCTATCAATGAAACTAAAAGAATTATAGAAATGAGTTCAAACGGAAGGTAAAAATCTGTTGATAAATGAATTCCAATTTGTTGAACTTGACTTATAAGGTCCTGTTCTATAATCTGGTTTGATCTTGTAGTCCAAATAATTCCGTACCATGACGTATCTGAAATAGTAGTAATTAGTGAAAAAAGAATGCTTGTACAAACCAGTGAAGTAACCCCATCTCCAACAGTCCAAAAGTAAGAATCGTTGGAATATTCTGAACCATTCATGAACATAACAGCAAATATAATTAAAACATTTATGGCCCCTACATAAATAAGGAGTTGTGCGGCAGCGACAAAATAGGAGTTTGATAGAATATAAAATAAGGATATACAAACAAGAACCAATCCCAACGAAAAGGCAGAAAAAATTGGATTGGTAAATAATACTACTCCTATACCTCCTAGTATAAGAAATGCTCCCAGAAATACTACAAATATATCGTGTATTGGTCCAGGTAAATCCATTATGTATAACAGAAAAATAAGTCGAAATATTTCATGACTTTACTAAATAGTCCAGGAAAGAGAAGGGTATTACCCTTCTTTTTTTTCTTGTGTATGATGGGTTCCCAATTAAATTAAATCTTAATACGGATTAATGTAAATATAAATAAAGTTATTGGTCAATCCAATCCTACTTTTCTTTTTTCTTGTAGTTTCTGACCAATCAAAATAAAAGAGGCTTGGATCCTTTATATCAAAAGAAAATCTTAGTAATCGGTAATCGTTCTTGAATCAAGGGGTTTATCTTTGTCTATTTTGATTTGGGTCGAATTCATAACTGTTTGAATTGTGTAATCTTCCATTACTGACATTGGTAACCGACCCAATGCAATTTGATTATAATTCAATTCGTGACGGTCATAAGTGGAAAGTTCATATTCTTCGGTCATCGATAAACAGTTTGTTGGACAATACTCAACGCAATTACCACAAAATATACAGACCCCAAAATCAATACTATAATTAAGCAATTGTTTCTTTTTAATATCTCTTTCAAATCTCCAATCAACAACGGGTAGATCTATGGGACATACACGAACACATACTTCACAAGCAATACATTTATCAAATTCAAAGTGGATTCGACCACGGAAACGCTCTGATGTGATCGATTTTTCATAAGGATATTGAATAGTTATGGGTAAACGATTTGTATGGGATAAGGTAATTATGAAGCTTTGCCCAATGTATCTTGCAGCTCGTATTGTTTGTTGACCATAATTTATGAACCCGGTCATCATAGGGAACATATTGTAGATCTCCGTGAATAAATTGATGTTTCTTTCTCTTGTTTAAGATCGTCTAGAATATCGTTATTCTATATCTATTCTTTAGAGTGAAATAAGTTGGGAAGAAGTTGTCAATAATAGATTACCTAGGGAAATAGGTAAAAGTAATTTCCATCCAAGATTTAATAGCTGGTCCATTCTCATCCTAGGTAACGTCCATCTTGTTGTGATAGAAATGAACAGAAACAAATAAGCTTTAGCTAATGTAATAAATATATCAATTGTTATTTCAAAGACTCCAACCATTTTCTTTATTCCGAATAGTTCAGGAATGGATATGTACGGAATAGATAAATTCCACCCACCTAAGTAAAGAACTGTTATAAATAATGAAGAAACTAATAGATTTAGGTAAGAAGCAAGGTAAAATAAAGCGTATTTTATACCTGAATATTCTGTTTGATAACCTGCTACTAATTCCTCCTCTGCTTCTGGTAAATCAAAGGGTAATCTCTCACATTCTGCTAAAGAAGAAATTAGAAAAACTACAAACCCTATAGGTTGACGCCACAGATTCCACCCCCCAAAACCGTATTTTGACTGTGCCTCAACTATATCAACTGTACTTAAGCTGTTAGATAATCATAGTCGATAATAACATCACTGTTCGCATCGCTATTTCAAAACCGTACATGAGACCTCAGCTTCATACGGCTCCTCTATGGCCACAAATAAATAGAAGGACTTGTTTGGCATTATCGTCATCTTTATTAAAAGAAAATGTTAAATATACACCCGGAAGTCCAAAATTAGACCAATGGAATTCCGTCTGCTAGAATAAGAAAAGGCGCTTCTGAATTGATCTTATCCATTAGAATTTCAATTTTTCTTTGTTCGATAATAACTTAATCCTTCAATAAAATACTCGTTATATCATAACTTTAAAGAATTAAAAAGAATTGGGCATTAATTCAAAATTCATGATAAGAATTCTTTCTATTCCATATGTATAGATTATAGATATGGATGGGTAAAATAATAATAAATAAGATCTTATTTATTATTATTTAATTTATTCATTTTTCTCATTCTATTTTTGCATTCCATTTCTTTTGTTCCTGTTCTTCTTTCTCAGAGCAGAGGAAGGGGTACTCTGAAAAAAAAAAGAAAGGATTAATTCGTTTTTGATAGTCATTTCTTTAATCAGTGAATAGGAGCATACTCTAGATCGGAATCGTGGGGAAGTACTGCTTGGTCATTTCTACCAACTTAAAGTCCTCGTTATGATTCGTTTTATCCAAAGTTTTATGCAAAAATACCTCTTTTTTTGATACCTTACATTATCCCCATTACTAATCTTTTGTGTACCTTAGTGTTCCTAACTGTCTATTGATTTTTGATTGATCCCCAGTATGGTAATACATATAATACGTTAGTAGAAGTAGAAACCCTATACGGTTGATCTTTTGTACCCGCTTCAAGATATGATAATTAGTCAAAAAATCTTAATCTTGGGGTAAACAGTTTACACTGCTTGTGTTTATATTCTTGTACATAGGGAATGAGATTTTCCCTTTTACTGCAAATTTCTAAGCAGTTTGATTTTACTCATATAACTATCCAGTTTAACTCATCGACCCTAATAATGAATAAAAAATGAAAATATTTATTCAATATATTCAACCTCTTTACTTTATTTCGAGTGAGGAGGGAAAATAATCATGTTCCAACGAATCACACGTAGAGATATCGATAACACACATAGAGTTAATGGTATTTCATAACTAATAGATTGAGCAGCAGCCCGTAGACCACCCGAAAAGGAATATTTATTGTTCGATCCATATCCTGACATAAGAAGTCCAATAGGAGCAATACTTGAAATAGAGATCCATAAAAAAACACCTATACTGAGATCAGCTAAAACAAGACGAGACCCAAAAGGAATTACTAAATAACTTAGTAGAACTGATATGACTGCTATAGACGGCCCGACGCTAAACAAACGAATATCTCCTCTAGATGGGAGGAGGTCCTCTTTAAAAAGTAATTTTGTCCCATCTGCTAGAGCTTGAAGAATTCCCAAGGGACCGGCATATTCAGGCCCGATACGTTGTTGTATTGCTGCGGATATCTCTCTTTCTAACCACACAATTACTAGTACCCCTATTGTGATTCCCAATATAAGGGTGAAAATAGGAACAAAGATCCATATGAACCCATAGACTTCTTTTAAGGATTCTAATCTAGAAAAAGAATTGATAGCTTGCGCTTCTACTTCTGTTATATCAATTATCATTTCAACGATCAACTTCTCCCATAATGATATCTATACTACCTAGTATCGTCATGATATCAGCCAATTTCATTCTTTTAACTAGTTGAGGGAGAATTTGCAAATTGATGAAGCCAGGTGGACGAATTTTCCATCTCCAAGGGAAAACACTACTATCTCCTATCAAATAAATTCCTAATTCTCCCTTTGGGGCTTCCACTCTCACATAAAGTTCTTGTTTCGACAATTCAAAATTGGGTGAAAGCTTTTTAGTAATAAATCTATATTCAAAATTAGTCCATTCGGAATTTTTTTCTCTATCAAAACGTCGGACTTCTAAATTTTCATAGGGCCCCCCGGGAACTCCTTCTAGAGCCTGTTGAATAATTTTGACAGATTCCTTCATTTCACCGATTCGTACTAAATAACGAGCTAGCGAATCTCCTTCTTTTTGCCATTGGACTTCCCAATCGAATTTATTGTAACACTCATAACGATCAACTTTACGAAGATCCCATTGGATTCCAGAAGCTCGTAACATCGGTCCTGATAAACCCCAATTTATTGCTTCCTCTCCACCAATAATGCCCACTCCTTCAACTCGTTCCAAAAAAATAGGATTTCGCGTAATAAGTTTTTGATATTCAACAATTCCTGTTAAAAAATAATCACAGAAATCAAAACATTTATCTATCCAGCCGTAAGGTAGATCTGCAGCGACTCCTCCAATACGGAAATAATTATGCATCATTCGCATACCTGTGGCGGCTTCAAATAGATCATATAACAATTCCCTTTCTCTGAAAATATAGAAAAAGGGGGTCTGTGCGCCAATGTCCGCCATAAAAGGCCCAAGCCATAACAAATGAGAAGCTATACGACTCAGTTCCAGCATAATTACTCTAATGTAACTGGCTCTTTTAGGTACTTGAACACTTTCCAATCGTTCTGGTGCATTTACTGTTATTGCTTCTGTAAACATAGTAGCTAAATAATCCCACCGTGTTACATAAGGCAAATATTGTATAATTGTTCGATTTTCCGCTATTTTTTCCATCCCTCTGTGTAAATAACCCAATATGGGTTCACAGTCAATAACATCTTCACCATCGAGAGTAACGATCAGTCGAAGAACACCATGCATTGATGGGTGGTGAGGACCCATATTAACTATCATGAGATCTTTTCTTGTAGCCGGTACATTCATATCTTTTCTTCCTTAATTCATTATTCCATGAATTTCTCAAAATGCAATTTATCAAAATAAAAATCTAATAACTACTATTAACTAATAATTAAATAACTAAAGAAATAAATTCAAAACAATCTTAAAATTAACGAGTTTTTGACTCCCGAATACCCAACTGACCGATTAATTTCTTATAACGTACTCTATTTTTATTTGACAAATAATTCAACAGACGTTGACGTTTTCCCAGAATTTTTCGTAGACCCCTTTGTGATAAAAAATCTTTTTTATGTAATTCCAAATGTGAAGTAAGTCTACGTATCTTATCGGTGAAACTGAATACTTGAAATTCAACAGATCCGCAGTTTTTTTCTTTTTCTTGTCGAATAATTGAGATGAATGAATTTTTGACCATAAACATAAAAAATTTTTCTTTTTTTTCTTTTCCGTGGATTTTACCGATCAGGAAAAATAATAATTATTATTATATCAGTTATTTAAATCTAGTACACAAAAAATTTCGATTTCTTCATACTTCATATACACTACTTTAATTTATTATTTAGTAAATTTAATATTTATTTATCCAAATCAAATTTGCATTTTGATTTGGATAGAAAGGGATGATACATTTATGCATTCACAAAAGAAAATGATTTTTTTTTTACCTAATTTTACCTAAAAATTCTATCGATTTCTTCCTAGATCCCATTTATACGTAATTAAATGGGTATCATGTACTAGAATGTAACATAGCATATATTTCGGCTTTTATCTACCAAATATGTCATGTGATAGATATTAGATATATAAGAAATATATATATATTTTACTATTAACTAATTTTGAATCGTGGATACATATGTATTCTTGACATACTGAAATGACTGCCATTATTGGTATCAAACCAATAACGATTCATACAAGCTAAATCTTCTAACCGATAATTGGGCCAAAGAAACATTTTTAATTTAATGAATTTATTTGCATCTGTATTAAGATGCTTTTCCTCGTTCAAAAATTGTCCACAGTTTTTTATCTTGTTTTGATTGCAAAATATCGAATTTATATCCAGAACATGCCAATTCCGGGAATTGAAACAAATCAAAATTCTCAACTCTCGACGACGTCTGGGAGATAGAATACTTTCAGGAACAAAGAAATTATAATGATTTTTGTTTCTATTCACAAGCGTATTGCTATGTTGTGTAACGGATCTATCAAAATTCTTTTTATCGACATATATATTTTTTATTATGCATTTTCCATAAGTTTGGTGCTTATTCTTGTCAACCAATGAAATACCTATGATTTGATATATAATATATTTTCCATCCCTTTTCATAGATAGACGAATTGGTTCGATAATAAATATTCCTTTTTTTATTAATTCTGTAAGAGTTAGGTCTTTCTGAATCAACATTGCATCCAGACGTATCTCTCCTCTTTGAATTGAAGATATAGCAATTTCCCTTGGATCTATCAGTCTAAGTAGAAGGCAATATACCTTGATATTATTGATCATTCTTTGATTCAAGGGGTCATCCCATCTTAATTGAAAAAGGAAATATTTTTTCAGGAAGAAATCCAGTTCTGCTTCTTTCTTGCTCTTGGATTGTTTTTTCTTTTTACCTTTTTTAATGTCTTTTTCCGTGTTATCTTCTTCAACATCTTTCTTTTTGTTTTGTTTTCGTAGATCTGATACAAGATCCCCTTGGCTTTGTTGTTCGTTTTTGTTGGAATTTGCTAATTCAAGATATTCTTTTTGATTAGCTAATATAGGAAGATTTTTTTTTTGATTTACGTCGATATTTTGACTTTGACTAATATTTTCATAGAAATGAAAGTGCAAAATAAGTAATTTGATTGGTATAATCCACGGTTTAATCTTATACGCATCAAAAAGTAGCACAAATTCTGGGAAAAACCAAGGTTCTATATTTGATATAGTACAATATAACCTTTCTTGATTCATTCCCACCCAATCAAAAAAAATACTTTTTTGATTGGGTGGTTTTTGATTGGATGGGTTGATTTTTTGATGAATCGTAAAAGAAAAAAGATCTTTTTTTTCACATTTTTGAGAATTTTGAATTTCCGTTTTAGCATTTTTATGAATCTTAGTGTCGATATGCATATTAGCCCAGGTCTTAATATCGATATTATTTCTAAGACAAAAATGGAGAATTCTACAATCAAAAAATTTCCTATCCAGATTTTTGTCTGTATCAATAATAGATCTTTTTTCTAAATAATTACTAATAGCTATACTTATTAATCCATAAAATGATTCGGGTTCTAGTGTATTGAAATTATATGGAATTTTTTTGTTCCCTACTTGTAACGTTGATCCGTAAATATATGAGTCTTTACTATCCCCATAATTTATATATTTATATGATAAAAGATCATATCTGTAATGTTTTTTCAATTTTTCTTTTTGACTCATTAATGAATCCGCTGCATAGTAATTCTTTTTCGTGTAATAAATTAATCGGTCTTTTTCTTTTTTATAGAAATCCAATTTCATTGAGTCTTTCTTTTGAATCGTACGACATTGATTGACTCTATTTCGCCATTTTTTCGGTACTAAATAGGACCACTTGGTCTGAGATAAATTGTATTGATAATGACCCTTTAACCAATATTGCCATTTATTCATTCTAGACTTATTAATTTTTTTATGCCTTGGATTAGAATCAAATATCCCTCGTGCCATACAATAATTCTTGATTATATCCCTAAGAAAAGGATAGGTGCCGTGATATTGAAGTACAGGTCTCAAATGATATTGTAATTGATTTTGTGATAATTTGTAAAATACATATGCTTGAGACAAAGAAGATAAGTCACAATAAATATTAGAATTTCTATTAATAATATTAATATTCGAAAACAACTTTTTTATATTCGAAATAAAGTTCATTGTGTTTTGATTTGTTTTCTCAACTATTTCTTGATTTGTTTCATCGTTGTAAATAGATTTATTTATCATTTTTTTTGTTGATTCAAAGAAAAGTTGTGCATTAGTCCTTGGAATCTTAATAGTATATAGTAATATATCCATGTATATTTTTTCAATGAAGGATTTCATAAAATAATGCGATTTACGTATTAATCGGATATTTTTTCTTTTGAATATTTTCCAAATATCTTTCTGTGATTCCGATCTTTTATTTTTATCATCATAAGTTAGAACTATTTTTTTCTTGTATTTTTTGATTCCTTCTATTTGAGCCCTAATTGTGATTGTCTTATTAGTAAGATCTTTCATTTTTGTTTCTATGAGTGAATAATTTTCATTTACAGAATTCGTGGGTCGAATTCGAATGGTCGATTCGCGAATAATCTTATTTTTTATATTAGAATCTTTTCCGTTTTCATTCGGTTCATATGCTTTCAGCTTTCTTAATTTCAATAATAAAATGGGGTTTACTTTTTCAAGTTCTTTCATTATTAGATTTCTAACTAGAACTATTTTGATGATCCATCTTGTTTTTTCTTTTGACAATTTTTTTAACCATTTTCTTCTTTCTTTGAAAACCCTTATAACTTGAAAAAATTGCTTTTTCATTTTTCTCATTTTTTTTTCAAGTTCTTTTAAAATGGGTTCAAAAAAAGAAGGTTGTTTTCGGGGAGACCCAAAAGGCAATTCTGTTTCCCTTCCCCAGACTGTTAAAAAACAAAAATTGTCTTTTTTCTCTTTTTTCTTCATTTTTTGATCTCTATGATGAGATCGTATTTTAGAAATTCGCCAAGGTTTCAGACAGAAAGGAAATAAAATCTTTATCTGAATACCGTCTGTTAACCAATTTTGGGGAAATTCTGTTTCTGATAATTGAACACCATTATAAGTACATTTAACATGCATTTCTCTATTCCATTCTTTCAAATCCTCATTCCACTCGGGGAATTGCAATAATAACATACGGCCAATATTTTTAGCTATTATCAATACGGGTAATATAACGTATTTTCTAAGAAAAGATTGGGTTATTAACATGAAACCTCTTATTGCTTGAGTAAATATAAAGGTATCCCAAGCTTCTGATATTGCTATTCGTTCATTTTCTTCTTCTTTTTCTTCGTTTGTTTTCTCTTTTTCTT